GAAGTATTAAAAAAACCCATATAAGCAAAAAACCTCAGATATCCTTGATCATGAGACATATAATTATCACTATAAATCAGAACCAAAATTCCAACAGTTGTAATTAATATTGACATAATAGAAGTAAGTGGATCAATAAAGTAACCGAACTCAAAAGAAAATTCATTATTTATGGTCCAAGACCATACATTTTGATGAATGTAACTTATAAAAATTTGTTGAATAGATAGATAGAGCGAAAAGATCATAACTATACTTAACAAAAAAATACTCAGAAAAGTCCACATACGTCGAAGGTTTTTTGTTGCTGTCGGAAAAAGTAGAAGTCCAACTCCTAGTAAAATAGGTACTGGAAGTGGAATGAAAGGGATAATCCATGAATATTGATATGTATGTTCCATAAAATAAAAAACCCTTTTTATTTTATTCTTAAATTTATTATTTCTTATTCACTGGTTTGTATATATATATTTTTTTTTCAAAGGGGACAATACAACAGCATGTAATTTCAAACCTAAATAGAATTTTTTTTCGAATTAGTATAATCCTTCATAAACCTTTGAAAAGAAATATATATTCAAATCAAAAAAGTAGAAGTGATTAAATAATATTACTAAGTTACTGTCACAAAAACGATTTGTCTTTTTTTTTTTTTTTTTTACTACTAAAAAAAATTTTGATTTTATGCAGATACAGAAAAAGTGAATTATAATTCCGTATTACAATAATTTATATACATATATTAAGAATAGAACAAAGATTTACACGAAAAAAAATACTTAATATTAATTATATAATAAAAAAAAAACTTTACCGAAAAAAGTTATTTGAGTTTGATTAGTTAGAATTATTAAGGAATGAATTTTAATTATTGAATTTAGTGATTGTCTTCCAGTACACTAAATGAGTTTTTTTTTCAAAAAAAAATATTATTATAATCGATATTTTTTTTTTACATATGAAGTGAAGAAATTTAATAATTTTTTTTATAATATAATCTATAAAAAAAAAAGTTAAAAAACAGTTGGGTTTTAAACTTTTGAATGTCTGTTTTAAAAATAATATATAATAAAATTTGAAAGAAAAAAATCACTCGATATGGAGTACGAAAGAATAGAATAATAAATGTCTTTGACATCCAATTATACCACTGAAAAACTTTTTTCATTTTTGAATGGCAGTTCCAAAAAAACGTACTTCTATCTCGAAAAAGCGTATTCGTAAAAAAATTTGGAAAAGGAAGGGATATTGGACATCGTTGAAAGCTTTTTCCTTAGGGAAATCACTTTCCACAGGTAATTCAAAAAGTTTTTTTGTACAACAAAATAAATAAAAAACACTAGAATAATTAGAATTAGCCTAACTTAAAAAAAACAAATTTTTTAGAATACATATAAAAAAAAAGGAACCAAAAGAAAAAAAAAAAGAAACGATAATATATAGATAAAAAAGAAAGGTTCCTATTTTTTTATATTTCCAAAACGGGGGATTCTTTTTTTCCCCACCACTAAAATAATAAATAAAGATCTTGTATTTCCTCTTAAGAGGAAATACAAGATCTTTAAGCGAAATCAATAGGTTCTTGAAATTAATTAATTTAAGTGAAAAATTTTTAACTTTATACCTTTAGGAATTATTATTTCTCTGAATTCTTCTATTCTTTACTTGGAATCAAAGTTATAAAAGCATCTATCCACAATAAGTGAATATTAGATAATAATAATAAGTAATAATATATTATATTATTTTTAAGTGATCAAAAAATCTTATGTTTGTACAATATAAAAAGATGCATGAAAATAGATATTTTGATAATTATTTTTTTTTCATTTCTCGTGAGCAACTTAGGCAAATCTTATTTTATTTAAAATTTCTAAGGATTTTTGAGAAGTTTTAATTTTTAGAAAAAGCGTTTTTTTATTAATGAAATCAATTGTAAATTCCATTGAATTGGCTTCTTTATTTAAAATTGAATCTCGACAATTGAGTAAAAACTTGTTAGTATTGTTTTGAACAAGTTGCCGCTATGGTGAAATTGGTAGACACGCTGCTCTTAGGAAGCAGTGCTAGAGCATCTCGGTTCGAGTCCGAGTAGCGGCATAAGATCTTATAAAAGAGATATTATAAGTTTTATAATCAAATAAATACCCGACTTTTTTTCTAAAATCGGGTAAAACAAAACCTAGTATTAATTTATTAATTTTTAACAAATTTTTTATGATTTTTTCAATTTTAGAGCATATATTAACTCATATATCTTTTTCGGTCGTTTCAATTGTACTAACAATTTATTTTTTAACTTTATTAGTTAATTTAGATGAAATCATAGGATTTTTTGATTCATCAGATAAAGGAATCGTAATTACGTTTTTTGGTATAACAGGATTGTTATTCACGCGTTGGATTTATTCAGGACATTTTCCATTAAGCAATTTATATGAATCATTAATTTTTCTTTCATGGGCTTTTTCAATTATTCATATGGTTTCCTATTTTAATAAAAAACAAAAAAATCACTTAAACGCAATAACTGCGCCAAGTGCTATTTTTATTCAGGGTTTTGCTACTTCAGGTCTTTTAAACAAAATGCCTCAGTCTGCAATATTAGTACCAGCTCTACAGTCCCAGTGGTTAATGATGCACGTAAGTATGATGATATTAGGCTATGGCGCTCTGTTATGCGGATCATTATTATCAATAGCTCTTCTAGTCATTACATTTCGCAAAGTAGGATCTACTTTTTGGACAAAGAATATGAAAAAAAAATTTTTATTAAATGAATTATTTTCTTTTGATGTACTTTACTACATAAACGAAAGAAATTCTATTTTACTACAACAAAACATTAATTTTAGTTTTTCTAGAAATTATTATAGGTATCAATTGATTGAACAATTAGATTATTGGAGTTTTCGTATTATTAGTCTTGGATTTATCTTTTTAACCGTCGGCATTCTTTCAGGCGCTGTATGGGCTAATGAAACATGGGGTTCATATTGGAATTGGGATCCAAAAGAAACCTGGGCATTTATTACTTGGACCATATTCGCAATTTATTTACATATTAAAACAAATAGGAATGTTCGAGGTATAAATTCTGCAATTGTGGCTTCGATAGGCTTTCTTTTAATTTGGATATGCTATTTTGGCGTCAATCTTTTAGGAATAGGTTTACATAGTTATGGTTCATTTACATCGAATTAACTAAAACATTAACCAAAAAAGAAAAGAATCCAAATAAAAAAGAATAGCATCTATATATAACTTCATATAAGTTAAGAAATCTAATTTAGTTTTAGTAGTAAATCATCAAGAACCTTTTGAATCAAATAGTACAATGATTCAAAAGGTTCTCATAATACAAAAACCAAAGACTTATTATTATAATTCAATTTACTGTTTTTTTTTATTTCCTGAAAACTATCCATAAAAATAATTAGATAAAATGGATTCGACCTTGTCACTTGCTAATGAGAGCACAAAATCAGGATAAATCCCAATACCAATTATGGGTATAAGAATAGAGATTGAAAGAAATAACTCTCGGGGTCCAGAATCAAAAAAAGAAAAGTTTTTGGCATTAATTAACTTGTATCCATAGAACATTTGGCGTGACATAGATAATAAATATATAGGAGTTAATATCATTCCAATTGCCATTACAAAAATAATTAAAATTTTTGAGATTAAGAAATATTTTTGGCTGGTAATTATTCCAAAAAAAACGATTAATTCCGCAACAAAACCACTCATGCCCGGTAATGCAAGGGAAGCCATCGATAAGATAGTGAACATTGTAAATATCTTTGGAATGGAGATAGCCATTCCACCCATTTCATCAAGATAAACAAGCCGGATTCTATCATAACTCGTTCCTGCCAAGAAAAAAAGTGCAGCGCCAATAAATCCATGAGAGATTATTTGTAAAATAGCTCCATTAAGCCCAGGATCCGTTATAGAACCAATACCTATAATTATAAAACCCATATGAGATACAGAAGAATAGGCTATTCTCTTTTTTAAATTACGTTGACCGAGAGATGTTGAAGCTGCATAAATTATTTGGATTGTACCGATTACCATCAACCAAGGAGAAAACATAGAATGAGCGTGAGGTAATAATTCCATATTGATTCGAACCAACCCGTATGCTCCCATTTTTAATAAGATTCCAGCAAGAAGCATACAGGTACTGTAATGTGCCTCGCCGTGGGTGTCAGGTAACCAAGTATGTAAAGGTATAATCGGTGATTTAACGGCAAAAGCAATAAGAAATCCAATATAAAATAGTATTTCGAGTGTGACAGGATAGGATTGATTAGCTAATAGTTCTAAATTTAATGTTGGTTCGTTCGAACCGTATAAACTTATACCTAAAACTCCTATTAATAAAAAAATAGAACTTCCTGCAGTGTACAAAATAAATTTTGTAGCTGAATACAGACGTTTCTTTCCACCCCACATGGATAAAAGGAGATAAACGGGAATTAATTCTAATTCCCACATGATGAAAAAAAGTAAAATATCCCGAGAAGAAAATGATCCTATTTGACCGCTGTACATTGCTAACATCAAGAAATGGAATAATCGGGAATCCCGAGTAACTGGAAAAGCCGCTAAAGTAGCTAAAGTAGTAATAAATCCCGTCAGTAAAATCGTTCCTATAGAAAGTCCATCTATTCCCAATCTCCAATAAAAATCAAAAAAATTGATCCATTTATAATCTTCGGACAGTTGAATTAATGGATCGTCCATTTTAAAATTATAACAAAAAGCGTAGGTCGTTATAAGAAGTTCTAAGATACAAATGCATATAGTATACCATTTATTGACTTTATTTCCCCTATGCGGGAGAAATAACATTAACGAACCGGCAGATATTGGAAAAACAACAATTATTGTTAACCAAGGAAAATCATTCGTGGTAAAGACAAGATACACCAGGTCCAAAGAACGCGTACTCAAAAAAAATATATAAATAAAAAAATATAATTGAACTTTTTTGAGTACGAGTACTTGTCAATAAAAAAAAAATAAAATGTATTCAAAATTTATTCAAATGAGGTTTTCGGTAACGTATCAATAAGCTAGACCCATGCTTCGAGTTGTTTCATGCCATAAATAAACTCGAACGCTCAAAAAATCCGTTGGACAGGCAGATTCACATCTCTTACAACCAACACAATCCTCGGTTCTTGGAGCAGAAGCTATTTGCTTAGCTTTACATCCATCCCAAGGTATCATTTCTAATACGTCTGTAGGGCATGCTCGGACACACTGAGTACATCCTATACAGGTATCATAAATTTTTACTGAATGTGACATAGGATCTATAGTTTTTTGAATGTCATAAATTTTCAATCTAGTAAACTTATAACTAAATCATATATTAAAATACTAGATGAAGCAATGATTTCCTTTAATAGAATTTTTTTAATGAATTCTGGCTCAATTGATAAAAAATGGGGCTAAAATACTTTGATTTCTTAGATTTTCACAAATATAATCTAGTAAGTCATAACCTATAATATATGCAAATTTCAACCTATAATTTTTTTATTTATGCTACTTATTTAATAAGGTCGATTGGTTGATGCGAGTTGATTTTCTGTTACGATAAATTGAAGAGACTATAGCTAATCCAATAGCTGCTTCAGCGGCTGCAATTGCTATAACAAAAATGCAGAAAATATCCCCTTTTAGTTGGGAATTATCAAAAAAATCAGAAAATGTTACGAAATTCATATTAACTGCATTGAGTATAAGTTCAAGGCACATAAGAGCCCTAACCATATTTCGACTCGTGATCAATCCATAAAGACCAATCAAAAATAAATAGGCACTCAAAACAAGTACATGTTCGAGTATCATTGAGCAACTCCTTATCAATTTTGATTCATTTCAATTCAATATGAATAATAAAAACAATTCACCGGATTCAATCAACTAGAATATAACAACAAAGTACGAATAAAAACTATATTAGTAAAAAAATTTCATAACATACACAAACACAAAGTTTTCTTTGGTCTTTACTAATTAGAACCCTTTTTTATTGACGAGCCACAGAAATTGCACCTATCAAAGCAACTAAAAGAATTATGGAAATGAGTTCAAATGGAAGAAAAAAATCTGTTGATAAATGAATTCCTATTTGTTGACTATTACTTATTAAATCTTGCTCTAAAATCTGGTTTAATCTTGTAGTCCAAATAACCCCGTACCATGACGTATCGAGAATAGTAGAAATTAATGAAAAAAGAATAGTTGTACAAACCAATGAAGTAATCCCATTCCCAACAGTCCACAGATTGAAATCTGTAGAATATTCTGAATCATTCATGAACATCACAGCAAATATGATTAAAACATTTATGGCCCCCACGTAAATAAGGAGTTGTGCAGCAGCTACAAAATGGGAATTTGCTAGAATATACAATAAAGATATACAAACAAGAACAAATCCTAAGGAAAAGGCTGAAAATATTGGGTTAGGAAGTAATACCACTCCCAGACCTCCTACTAGAAGACCGGATCCCAGAAAAACTAAAAGAAAATCATGTATTGGTCCAGGCAAATCCATTATATTATTAAAAAAAGAAAAAAATCGAAATCCTTTTCATGACCTTATTAATTTAACCGGGGAATTTGTTTTTAATATGTTTCTAATAGAGTGAAATTAGAATCTAATGGATATTAATTGATGTAGATACAATTATTAGACAGTTTCGCTTTTTTTATTCTAATATTTTCAACCTATATATTTCAAGAAAGTAATTACGAATATATTATATTAAAAGTATTAAAAGTATGAGCCTTAATACTTAATATTATTCTATAAATACAAGTTTTTAATTAAATTCTTTATATAAAAGTTTTGCATTCTTTTTTTAATAAAATTAATGGGTTTACCCATTTTTTGTTTGAGGTGAATTCAAAATTGTTCGAATAGTGTAATCGTCAATTACTGACATTGGTAAACGACCCAAAGCTATTTGATTATAATTCAACTCGTGACGATCATAAGTTGAAAATTCATATTCTTCAGTCATTGACAAACAATTTGTTGGACAATACTCAACACAATTACCACAAAATATACAAATTCCAAAATCAATACTGTAATTAAGCAATCGTTTTTTTCGAATATTGGTTTCCAATTTCCAATCAACAACAGGCAGATCTATAGGACATACTCGAACACATACTTCACAAGCAATGCATTTATCAAATTCGAAATGGATTCGACCGCGGAAACGTTCTGATGTTATTAATTTTTCATAGGGATATTGAATAGTTACAGGTAAACGATTTGTGTGGGATAAGGTAATCATGAAACCCTGACCAATATACCTTGCAGCTCGTAGGGTTTGTTGACCATAATTCATGAACCCGGTTATCATAGGAAGCATATTGTAATTATCTATGAATAATTTGATCTTTGTTTCTTTCTCTTGTTTAAAACAAGTAATGAATATGTTGGATTCATTTTCAATTTAGAGTGAAAAGAGTTGGAAAGAAGTTGTTAATAATAGATTACCAAGGGAAATCGGTAAAAGAAATTTCCACCCAAGATTTAATAGTTGATCCATTCTTAGCCTAGGTAAAGTCCATCTGGTTGCGATAGAAATGAACAAGAACAAATAAGTTTTAGCTAATGTAATAAAGATACCAATTGTTGTTCCAAAAATTTGATCCCTTTCAAATAGTTCCAGAATAGATATATACGGAATAGAAATATTCCAACCGCCTAAGTATAGAACTGTTACAAATAATGAGGAAATTAATAGATTTAGATAAGAAGCAACGTAAAATAAACCAAATTTGATACCGGAATATTCAGTTTGATAACCTGCTATTAATTCTTCTTCCGCTTCTGGTAAATCAAAAGGTAATCTCTCGCATTCTGCTAGGGAAGAAATTAGAAAAATGATAAAACCTATAGGTTGACGCCATAAATTCCATCCCCAAAAACCATATTTTGATTGTGCCTCAACTATATCAACTGTACTTAAACTGTTAGATAATCCTAGTCGGTGATAACATTACTATTCTCACCGCTATTACAAAACCGTACATGAGGTCTTCGCCTCATACGGCTCCTCGGGGGCCATAAATAAATCTAAGGACCAGATTAGTATTATTTAGATGTGTTCTAAAATAGATTAAATAGAAATATATCTGGGGTCCCGAATTATACCAATGGAATTCTGTCTGCTCAAATTCTAAGAACAAAAAACGCGCTTCGGAATTCATCTCATCCTTTACAAATTTTCATTTCTATTTGTTGAGTAATAACTTAATCCTTTAATAAAACACTCCTTGTAAAAAAACTAGGTATTTCAGCCCGTCGTGGTTTTCAATTACGAAAAAGAATTAGACATCCTATTAGTTTATTATTCATGATAGAAATTCTATTTTAGTTTCAAAATATATCAAAATAAATATCCTTGTTTCGTTCCTATTCTTCTAAAAAAAGTCGGTGGACTTAAAAAATAAAGGATTATTTCGTTTCTGATAGTCATTACATTTATCGGTGGATGGGAGCATACTCTGAATCGGAATCTTGGGGAGTACTGCCTGATCATTTCTACTAATTTCAAGCCCCAATTAACCTTCTTTTTTTGTTATCTTATGTTATGTATAAATAGCGTTTTCAATTTGGTTAATCTCTATTACAAATTCTTTGTGTATTTTGGTGTTTCTAACCATCCACGTGTTTTTACCTAATTGCCGCTCACTTTGTAATACATGTATGGTAATTTATATAACTGATAGTGAAAACGTCATACGGTTAATATTTTTTTTAACCCGCTTCAAGCCAGGATGACTAATCAACCAACCTTGGGGTAAAGCGATTCTTACGCTTATGTTTATTTCCGTTTAACCTTTGTACATAGGAAATGAGACTCAATTTTTCTTTTTACTGCTAATTTCTAAGCAGTTTTTTTTCACTCATATATAACTATCAAATTCCTTTTATTAAGATTAACCCGAAAGATAAATATATATATATATATATATATATATATATATTCCGTTTTTTAACTTATTCGTCTAGAAGAAACGGAATAGTCAAAATAAATGTTTATGTTTCAACGAATCGCACGTAGAGATATTGATAAAACACATAGAGTTAATGGTATTTCATAACTAATCGCTTGGGCAGCAGCTCGCAGACCACCTAAAAAAGAATATTTATTGTTTGATCCATACCCTGACATAAGAAGTCCAATCGGAGCAATACTTGAGATGGCAATCCATAAAAAAATACCGATATTGAGATCCGCTAAAACAAGGTGATTGCTAAAGGGAATTACTGAATAACTTAGTAAAATAGAGATAACTGCTATAGATGGTCCAATACTAAATAAAGGAGTATTTCCTCTAGATGGACGAAGATCTTCTTTGAAAAGTAGTTTTGTCCCGTCGGCTAGAGCTTGAAGAATTCCCAATGGGCCGGCGTATTCAGGTCCAATACGTTGTTGTATCCCTGCAGATATTTCTCTTTCTAACCACACAATTACTAGTACACCTGTTATGATTCCCAATACAAGAGAAAATATAGGGACAAATATCCATATGAGTCCATAGCCCTCTTTTAAAGATTCCAATCTAACAAAAGAATTTATAGTTTGTACTTCTGTTGCATAAATTATCATTTTAACGATCAACTTCTCCCATAATTATATCTATGCTACCGAGTATCGTCATAATATCAGCCAATTTCATTCTTTTAACTAGTTCAGGAAGAATTTGCAAATTAATAAAACCCGGCGGTCGGATTTTCCATCTCCAAGGAAAACCACTTTGATCTCCTATGAGAAAAATTCCCAATTCCCCTTTTGGAGCTTCAACTCTTACATAAAGCTCTTGTTTCGATAATTCAAAAGTAGGGGAAGGTTTTTTACTAATGAATCGATATTCAAAATCATTCCACTCTGGATTACTTTTTTTATCAAAGCCTCTGCTTTCTAAATTCTCATAGGGACCCCCCGGAAGTCCTTCCAGAGCCTGTTGAATAATTTTGATGGATTCTGTCATTTCGCTAAGTCGTACTAAATAACGAGCTAATGAATCTCCTTGTTTTTGCCACTGAATTTCCCATTCAAATTCATCGTAAGACTCATAACGATCAACTTTACGAAGATCCCATGGTATTCCGGATGCGCGTAGCATTGGTCCGGATAAACCCCAATTTATTGCTTCTTCCCCACCAATAATCCCAACGCCTTCAACTCGTTCTAAAAAAATAGGATTTCGTGTAATCAGTTTTTGATATTCAACAACCTCTGTTAAAAAATAATCACAAAAATCCAAGCATTTATCTATCCAACCATAAGGTAAATCAGCCGCTATTCCTCCAATACGAAAAAAATTATGCATCATTCTCATACCGGTGGCAGCTTCGAATAGATCATATACAAATTCTCGTTCTCTGAAAATATAGAAAAAGGGAGTCTGTGCCCCAATATCTGCCATAAAAGGGCCAAGCCATAACAGATGAGACGCTATACGACTCAATTCCAACATAATTACTCTGATATAGCTGGCCCTTTTAGGAACTTGAATATTTCCCAATTGTTCTGGTCCATTTACTGTTATTGCTTCTGTAAACATAGTAGCTAAATAATCCCACCGCGTTACATAAGGTAAATATTGTATAATTGCTCGGTTTTCTGCAATTTTTTCCATTCCTCTGTGTAAATAACCCAATATGGGTTCACAGTCAACAACATCCTCACCATCTAGAGTAACAATTAAGCGAAGAACACCATGCATGGATGGGTGGTGAGGTCCCATATTGACTATCATAAGATCTTTTCCTGTAACTGGTCTCTTCATAAGTTTTTCCTTGATTCGTTCTGGCATGAATTAGATTGTTGAAAAAGAAGTTTATTAAAAAATTCAAGATCTAAAAAATTCACTAATTCATAATTTTGGAATTTAACGAGTTTTTAATTCCCGAATATTCAACTGATTAATTAATTCTTTATAACGTACTCTATTTTTTTTTGACAAATAAGCCAGCAGTCGTTGACGTTTTCCCAGAATTTTTCGTAGACCCCTCTGAGATAAATAATCTTTTCTGTGCAATTCCAAATGTGAAGTAAGTCTTCGTATCTTATTAGTGAAACTGAATACTTGAAATTCAACGGATCCCCTGCTTTCTTCTTTTTTTTCTTGAAATGAAATGAATGTATTTTTTATCATAAAAAGAAATCCTTCCCTTTTTAATATGAATTGAAAGATATGAATTTTACTGATCAGTAATAATAATGGTAGTTTTTTTGTACAAGGATCCAAATTTAATTATCAACTTCTTAATTCTTAATTAAAAAAAGTCTAAATTTTGATCTAAAAAAGGAGGATTCTGTTAATTTATTTATGGATCTGCTCTGATTGGTATCTCTATTATTAATTAAATGAATCTCACGTATAAAGATTGAATTTAAAACAATCCCTCATATTTGTGCATACAATTGTTTTCATATACCGTAACTTATATATTATATATATAGTAAAAATATAGTAAAAAGGATCTATCATTAATGAATTTGAAATCGGGTATACATATGTATTCTTATGATACTGAAATGATTTCCGTTAGTAGTATTAAACCAATAGCGATTCATACAAGCTAAATCTTCTAATCGAAAATTGGGCCAAAGAAAGGATTTTAATTTAATTAGGTTATTTTTATCCTTATCAAGATCTTTCTTTTTATGCAAAACTGTGGTCAAGTTTTGAATATTCGTATCAAATCTTGAATTTCTATCCCTCGCATTTTTTTTTTTTAAGTTGAAACAAATTAGAATTCTAAATTCTCTACGTCGTTTAGGGGATAGAATATTTTCAGGGACAAAGAAATCATAATTATTTTTTTTATCAATATAGCTTTTTTTTTTTGATCTTTTACTTATTTTGTATTTATTTTTATGAACCAATGAAATCCCGATGGTTCTATATATAATAAGTTGTCCGTCGTTTTTTACAGACAAACGGACAGGTTCAATAATTAATATTCCTTTTTTCATTAATTTTGCAAAAGTAAAATTCTTCTCAATCATTAGAATATCTAGGCTCATCTCTCCTCTTTCAATAGAAGATATCGCTATCTCGTTTGGATTTTTTAGTCGAACCAAGAGACAGTATACTTTTACATTATTGAGAATTTTTTGATTAAAAAAACAATTCCATCGCAATTGAAAACGCGAATACCTTTTGAGAAATAAATCAAGTTCCGCTTCGGTATTGCTTTTTAGTTGTTTTTTATTTTTACGTTTTTTTATCTTCGAGTCTGCATAATTTTCTTCAATATTTTTTTCTTGGTTTGATAGAGCTGATTCCGGATTTCTTTTTGTTTCTTTATCTAATTCAAACTCTTCTTGACCTGCCGATTCGTTTTCTTCTTTATTTAGATTATAAAATCGAAGGGATTTTTTTTCATTTGATGGTATAAAACCTTTTTTCTTTAGAGTGATCTGTTTATTCACATTTTTTGTTTCATTAAAATTGAAAAGAAGTAATTTAATTGGTATGACCCACGGTTTCGTTTTATATGTACTAGAAAATAAGAAAAATTCTGGAAAGAAAAAAAAGTCAAAATTTGTTATACGATTATTTAGTATTTTTTCATTCATTCCCATCCAATCAAAAAAGTTTATTTTTTGATTGGCAAGATCCGTCTTAGTTATTTTATCAATTCTTTGATAATTCTGAACTTTAGTCTTAATATATTTTTTTTGACTCTTGGTATCAGGCTCAATATTTACTTTTTTTCTAAACCAAAAGTTGAGAATTCTCCAATCCAAATATTTTCTATGCCGAATTTCCCCTATACCCCGAATATTATATTTTTCTAGAAAACAAGAGACTAAACAATTATCTAGAGCAATGCCTATAGACATATCAAAAAATTTTTCTGTAGAATGAATAGATTTGTAGCAAAAAAGATTATATATAGAATCCTTTTTAAAATTATGTTTTGGATTTAAAAACGAGTTGGCCTCAAAAAAATTTTGTTTTTTGTAATTATCAAAAATTTTTTTTTCATATGAATCCACTTTAGTTAAACTTGGGTTTAGAACGAGAGAGTCTTGGTTTATTTTCTTTTTCCATTTTTGGGTTACTAATCTAGCCCATGTAATCTGAGGTAAATTATATTGAGAATGACTTCGTAACCAGTTTTTCCATTGATTTACTTCGGAATTTAAAAGGGTTTTATCTTTCCATTGATAATGAAAGATTCCTTGTTCTTGAAAAAGCCCCTTTATTTGATTCTTAACAAAAAAGGATGTTATGTATATGTTATATTCAAAAACAGCCTTTAATTTAGAAAAGTTACTAACTTGAATTTGTGATAATTTGAAAAATACATATGCTTGTGATAAAGAGCATAAGTCATAACTAATTTTTTTTTTATTGGATATGAAATTTTTGATAGTCGAAATAAAATAAATGGTATTTTTTTTTTTATTAATTTTTTCTCCATTTTCGTCATTCTTGTAAATATATCTATCAAGAATTTTTTTTGTTGATTCAAAAAAAAGTTGTGTAGTAATTCTTGGAATATTAACGATACCTAGAAAAATAGTTATAGACAGTTGTTCAACGCAAAATTTTATAAAAAAAACAGATTTACGAATTAATCGAGTATTTTTTCTTTTTAATGTCTGCCAACTTTTTTTTGATGACTTAATTATTTTAGAATCATAACACGGTTTGTTACAACTATTAGTTAGTTTTTCTTTTTCTTTTGAAATTTCTTCTGTTTGATTTCTGATTGTCTTTATTCTATCAATCACATTTTTTATTTTGTTTTCGCTGAGTGAAGAATTTGTCCACTCCATGGATTTTTTTTGAACAGATAGTTCATGAATCATCTGATTACTCATTATTGAATCTTTTTTAGTTTCATTTAATTCATATATTTCTCTCAGGCCAACTAATGGAATTCGATTTCGTTTTGAAAGGTTTTTTATTTTTCCTTTTAGAAAAAGAAAGTTTTTGATAATCCAGTTTTTTATTTCTTTTGCGACTTTTAGGAAAATTGTTGCTCTTTCTTTGAAAATTCTTAAAACCAGAAAAGACTTCGTTTTGGATTTTTTGATTCTTTTTTTTAATTCTTTTAAAATAGGTTCAAAAAAAGAAGGCTTTTTTTGGGGAGAACCAAAAGGTAGGTCAGTTTCCAGTCCCCAAACCGTTAAAAAACAAAAATCATTTTTTTCTCCTTTTGTTTTTTTTAGTCGAGCCTTCTGAAATGATTGAAATTTAGATTTATGCCAAGGTTTAAGATAAAACGGAAATAGGATTTTTATCTGAATACCATCCGTTAACCAGTTTTTTGGAAATTCTGTTTCGGATAGTTGAACCCCATTATAAGTACATTTAACATACATTTCACGTTTCCAATCCTTTAAATCCTCAGACCACTCGGGAAATTGAAATAATACCATACGGATGCTATTTTTAATTATTATCAATAAAGGTAATATAATATATTTTCTAAGAATAGATTGAGTTACTAAGAGAGAACCTCGTATTATTTGAGTAAATAGGAAGCTATCCCAAGTTTCCGCAATTTCTATCCGTCTTTTTTCTTCTATTTTTGATTGTTCTTCTTCTTTTTTATCAATTTTTTTTTTTTTTTTCCACATGAAATTTCGAAGAATTTTTTTTTTTAGCCCCCATATATCAAACGAAAAAAAAAAAAGTTTATCTATTCTATCAAAAAAAAGGGGCGAATGTGCTTTTGCTTGAAAAAATTCCCAAATAACAGTTTTACGCCTTTGGGAACGCATGGATCCTTTAATAATCTCTCGACGAAAATCAGATTGTTGTGAATACCGGATCAAAGCCATTTCATCTTTTTGATCAGAATTTTGATTATCTTTGACATTAGTATAAATCTCGTTATGCGGCTCTTTATCAGTAAAAACCACTACACGTTTTGCTTTTCTTGAACGAAGTCCAGGCTCCGTTGGTACATTTTCTTCA